CTCCTCCGAAAGGAAGGATGGCAATTTGATTATTTACCCATCTGAGTCTGATAGATTCTATTTTCTCTTTCTTCAATAGAAAGGAGGGGGGTCAATTTTCTTGTAGAGCCGTATGCACAAAAGATGCCTGTACGGTTGTTCAATTCTATCTTTTTTCTATTCTTTATCTTTCTTTTCTCTTTGCTTTATCATGCGAGATAGAGGAAGCTTTTATTTTGTTATATCATCAGGGTAATGATACATGAACCTTATAGTGCTTTTTATATGGCACAAGTAGGCGAATTTGTCATGGAAGCGGTAGAACTGATGAAACTGCGTGAAACCCTCACAAGGGTTTATGCAGAAAGAACGGGCAAACCCTTCTGGGTTGTACACGAAGATATGGAAAGAGATATTTTTATGTCAGCAACAGAAGCCCAAGCTTATGGAATTGTTGATTTTGTAGCGGTTCAAGGAAAATAACATGGATTTCGCGCAAATCTGTGATTTGAGATTTTATCTTCGAATTGAATATTCTATTAAATAGAAGTAATTCACCATCATTCGGTTAGGATCAATCTAAACCAACCCATCATATTATGTATACGATTCAACATGCCAACTATTAAACAACTTATTAGAAATACAAGACAGCCAATCAGAAATGTCACGAAATCCCCCGCTCTTCGGGGGTGCCCTCAGCGTCGAGGAACATGTACTAGGGTGTATGTGCGACTCGTTTAGATCATGAGCTGGCACAAAAGCAAGAAAACTACTTTTACAGTATCAATGATCAGTACCGGTGAATGGGATAGGATGGAAAAAGGAACTCCATCCATTATTAAAAAAAAAACTCTACCATATCCCTCTATTGTGTATGAAGTTTATGGTTTCCGTTGGTGTAAATCCAATCACCTGAATTTAAGATGATAAGAAATTCTCCATTGGTAACAAATGGTTATCCATTAAGCGGAGGAAATCTTATTTAAAAAGCATAAAACATAAAGATTAGGTAGGCTCCCAATCTGGCAAGAACGGACTAAGAGGGTCAGCTACCCAGCAAACTTTCATAATTAAATACCGTTACTGTATAGGTAGATCTGATTGTGAAAGACCTATTACTGGATAATTCATGGGTAGAGCCAAAGCGTGTGAACTATACAAGTTCCCAATAACATCAATTAGTTGATTAAATAGTAAATTAAAGTATAAAGTAAAGGCTCCGGTGTATAGAGAAGACCTCACCGTTTAAGAAGTAACCATAGAAACGAAGGAACCCACTATTTCTTTTTTTATTTCTTTTATTTACTATATTTTTGATACCTAGGAAAATACAATTTCTTAGTTCTGTCTTATTTCGCAGTGAAATACCTAAAAAAAAAATCGTGGTCGGGAAGGTTAGAGTAGCCAAAGCCATTGGAATTTTGATTTTATACATTGGAAAAATCCGTTTTGTTATTAATAGACTAGGAAGGGGGAAAAGACTAACTGAAAGAAAGGCAATCAATTAGTTATTCGTCAAAGTTTCATTTATTCAATGACCAGAATTAAACGGGGATATATAGCTCGGAGACGTAGAACAAAAATTCGTTTATTTGCATCAAGCTTTCGAGGGGCTCATTCAAGGCTTACTAGAACTATTACTCAACAGAAAATAAGAGCTTTAGTTTCGGCTCATCGGGATAGGGATAGGAAAAAGAGAGATTTTCGTCGTTTGTGGATCACTAGGATAAACGCAGTAATTCGCGAAAGGGGAGTATCCTATAGTTATAGTAGATTAATACACGATCTGTACAAGAGACAGTTGCTTCTTAACCGTAAAATACTTGCACAAATAGCTATATCAAATAGGAATTGTCTTTATATGATTTCGAACGAAATCATAAAGGAAGTAGATTGGAAAGAATCCACCAGAATAATTTAAATGGAGTTACCCGGAGAATGAACTCCGGGAAGGTAGAGTAGAAATTAGTATGAGAAAATATACTAAAGTAGTCAAAATGAATGAACACGTTCAATTCAATAAAAACAGATTTCTTTTTTTCCGATTCATTTTTTCTTACGACACGATACTCAAATCTAGATTCACTCAAATCTAGATTCTTGTAATTATGATTCAAGTGAAGAAAAAGTAAGCCTATTTATTTCGGGCTTTAAAACCAGTAGTTCTAGCGGTCGACTCGGTTCTTTCAAATTGTTTCTCATTATTGAGAAAAGGTAACAAAGATAAAATACGAGCTTGTTTTATAGCAAGAGTAATTAATCGTTGTTGTTTCAAGGTCAATCTATTCACACGTCTTGATAATATTTTTCCTTGTTCACTAATAAATCGACTAATTAAACTCATGTTTCTATAATCAATTCGATCCCCCGATTGAATCGGGGGCAAACGCCTACGAAAAGATCGCTTGAATTTAAGAAAAGGTCGCTTGGATTTATCCATGGTTTGTTTGTTTAATTTATTCCTTATCCCTAAAATCCTATTTCTTCATTCTAATTCATTTTAAATCCACTCAAAATA